TGAGCAAACATTGAATAAGACAGTCCCTGAAGGTTCACAAGCGGCTGAATATTTATTCCATAAGGGCTTATTTGATCCAATCATACCACGTAATCTTTTAAAGGGCGTTCTGAGTGAGTTATTTGAGTTCCATGCTTTCTTTCCTTTGAATCAAAATTCAATCAAGTAGAAAGTAGACTTTTTTCTTTTTCATCGCTATTCCTGATTACTAACCAGGAAACCTCTATAAACAAGATCAAAGAGTTCATTTTTTCTTCCGCAAAATAAAGCAAGAAGGCAAATAAAAGGAAATCCGAATTATAATGATTATAAGATATCTTTATAACAGGTACAAATATTAAATCGAGGTATTCATTCTATGACAACTTTCAACAACGTACCCTCTATTTTTGTGCCTTTGGTAGGCCTAGTTGTTCCGGCAATTGCAATGGCTTCTTTATCTCTTCATGTTCAAAGAAACAAGATTTTTTAGATCCCTTTTTAGATCGAATGGGTCCTATCCTATCTATTTATTAGATTTTCCTATCTATTTATTAGATTTTTTTTCAAGGCTTAGACTTGGATCATAACACGGATATCTATTTAGTAGAATATTGTATAACATGAGGTTTCCTCCGAGCATAAAGGATACATAAATGAAAGGTTTTTTATGCATGCGTAAACATGATGATATATGTGTAAATGAATTACAGCTATTTGAAAATAGATTGGGAACAGGGGGGTTCCTGAAAGAAATCTAAAGTCAATGTATCTATCACTGAATCCATATATGTAGATATCTATAGGGATCATATGAAGAAGATGGTATACTTTTAGATCTAATCAATTTCGATCTAAGCAATTCAATGAATTATTCCTAAGGGTTCACTTCCGAATAGTACTAGTTGATGAGAGTTACTTCAGAAATTAAAAAAGTAAAGTCAAAGTAATTTGGGTTATTCTCCCAATTCCAATAAAATACAACTGTATCTAGTATGAGTTATCGGTCAGAACGTATATGGATAGAACTTATAGCAGGGTCTCGAAAAACAAGTAATTTATGCTGGGCCTTTGTCCTTTTTTTAGGTTCATTAGGGTTCTTATTGGTTGGAACTTCTAGTTATCTTGGCCGGAATTTGATATCTTTATTCCCTTCTCAGCAAATAATTTTTTTTCCACAAGGGATCGTGATGTCTTTCTATGGGATTGCAGGTCTCTTTATTAGCTCCTATTTGTGGTGCACAATTTCGTGGAATGTGGGTAGTGGTTACGATCTATTCGATAAAAAGGAAGGAATGGTGTATATTTTTCGCTGGGGATTTCCTGGAAAAAACCGTCGTATCTTCCTCCGATTCTTTATGAAAGATATTCAATCCCTCAGAATAGAAGTGAAAGAGGGTGTTTATGCTCGTCGTGTCCTTTATATGGAAATCAGAGGTCAGGGGGCTATTCCCTTGACTCGTGCTGATGAGAATTTTACTCCACGAGAAATTGAGCAAAAAGCGGGTGAATTGGCCTATTTCTTGCGTGTCCCCATTGAAGTCTTCTGAAATGAATAATGTTTGCGGGAAAAATAACAAAAGAATCCCCCATTTTTCTAGAATATAGCTTAACCGACGAAACTCTTTTGTCAGCAAAAATTTTATGCATATGTAAATCAATCCATTGAACTTAATTGACTAAAACAAGTATCAAATCGAAAATGGATCTTATAGATCAAAACATTTCGGAAAAATCAAATAAAAAAAGAAAGCATTTCTTTTTTTTTTTGTTAAATATTTACTATTTTGATAGAAAGGGATCTCTTTCATCTCGAAATCCGAATAATATGCAGCGCGTTGGGGTATTCATCGAAAAGAGGTAATTGCTTCGAATTTGAGCAATTGAGCTATCTGGAAAGAATATTTTGTTTCGTCATTCGAATTTTAAGTGTACTTTAATTAAATTTCTGTATGCTTTCTAAATTCATAGGCTAAACACTGAATCAAAAATAAAAAATCAGGGAAGAGGGGGGGGATGTCTTGATACCTTGGAATAAAACTTATGCTTGATAGAAATATTAGATCGTATGGAATCGACGCCCGAGGTGGGTTGATTAAAAATTCACAGACGATAAAAATGGCAAAAAAGAAAGCGTTCACTCCCCTTCTATATCTTGCATCTATAGTATTTTTGCCCTGGTGCGTCTCTCTCTCCTTTCAAAAAAGTCTAGAATCTTGGATTATTAATTGGTGGAATACTAGAGAATCCGAAACTTTTTTGAATGATATTCAAGAAAAAACTATTCTCGAAAAATTCATAGAATTAGACGAACTCGTCCTCTTGGAAGAAATGATAAAGGAATACCCGGAAACACATTTACAAAAGCTTCGTATCGGAATCCACAAAGAAATGATCAAATTGATCAAGATGTACAATGAGGATGGTATCCATATGATTTTCCAGTTCTCGACAAATATAATCTATTTCCTTATTTTAAGCGGTTATTCTATTCTAGGTAATCAAGAACTTCGTTTTCTTAATTCTTGGGTTCAAGAATTCCTATATAACTTAAGCGACACAATAAAAGCTTTTTCTATTCTTTTATTAACTGATTTATGTATAGGATTTCATTCACCCCACGGTTGGGAACTAATGATTGGTTCTGTCTACAAAGATTTTGGATTTACTCATAATGATCAAATTATATCTGGTCTTGTTTCCACTTTTCCAGTCATATTAGATACAATTTTTAAATATTGGATCTTCCGCTATTTAAACCGTCTATCTCCCTCACTTGTAGTGATTTATCATTCAATGAATGACTGAAAAATGATCCACTGCCCCAATTCTAACGTTTGTTACTTTGCACATAAGCAAAACGCTCAAAATCGTACTTATTTTTTCTTTTTCTACCCATCCAGAGGGTTTTTTTGATCCTTCTGATATTTCAGTAACAATTTTTCAGTAAATAGCAGAATCAGGGATAGGGAACTGTATTAGCGACCTACCTAATTTTATTGTAGAAATTTTTTGAATCAACTATTGGACCATGCAAACTAGAAATACCTTTTCTTGGATCTTTTCTTGGATAAAGGAAGAGATTACTCGATCTTTTTCCGTATCGCTCATTATATCTATAATGACTTGGGCATCCATTTCAAATGCATATCCCATTTTTGCACAGCAGGGTTATGAAAATCCACGAGAAGCAACTGGACGTATTGTATGCGCCAACTGCCATTTAGCTAACAAGCCCGTGGATATTGAGGTTCCCCAGGCAGTACTTCCCGATACTGTATTTGAAGCAGTTGTTCGAATTCCTTATGATAAGCAACTGAAACAAGTTCTTGCTAATGGCAAAAAAGGCGCCTTGAATGTTGGGGCTGTTCTTATTTTACCTGAGGGATTTGAATTAGCCCCCCCCGATCGTATTTCGCCTGAGATGAAGGAAACGATGGGGAATCTGTCTTTTCAGAGCTATCGACCTACTAAAAAAAATATTCTTGTGATAGGGCCTGTTCCTGGTCAGAAATATAGTGAAATCACCCTTCCTATTCTTTCCCCCGACCCCACTACTAAGAAGGACGTTCACTTCCTAAAATATCCCATATATGTAGGCGGGAACAGGGGAAGAGGTCAGATTTATCCTGATGGGAGCAAGAGTAACAATACAGTTTATAATGCTACAGCAGCGGGTATAGTAAGCAAAATTATACGAAAAGAAAAAGGGGGGTACGAAATAACCATAACCGATGCATCGGATGGACGCCAAGTAGTTGATATTATACCTCCAGGACCAGAACTTCTTGTTTCAGAGGGTGAATCTATCAAATTGGATCAGCCATTAACGAGTAATCCTAACGTTGGTGGATTTGGTCAAGGGGATGCGGAAATAGTACTTCAAGACCCAGTACGTGTCCAAGGTCTTTTGTTCTTCTTCGCATCAGTTATTTTGGCACAAATCTTTTTGGTTCTTAAAAAGAAACAGTTTGAGAAGGTTCAATTGTCCGAAATGAATTTCTAGATCTACGGATTTATTAAACAAGTTCGTAAAAAGAAGAAAGTTTTTCTTGACAGATAATTATATATGATCAAAAAACTTATGAAAATACTTTTTTTCTTATTGCTAAATGAAAATGTTCTAGAATGTATCAATAGTTTTCTATTCTAATAGAATGAAATTTGACTAGATACTAAGTATAAGATAAGTAAGTGGAAAAGGCAAAGGATACCTGAGTAGAACAAAGGAGTCTAGGAATTTTTATTCGTCTTCCTAGTCTTCGACCCAAGAAAGGAATTGAAAGGAAGGATTTCCCGCCTTTTTTCTTGGGTCGAAATAATAATGTCTATTAGTCAAAGATTCCTATTCTTGATTTAGACTTTTTTCGGGTGTATTGGAACCCCTTTTTCCTATTTATTACGTATAATCTAAATGGTGTCCAAAAAACAATAAGGAAGGGGAAATCGATTGATCAACTAGAACGTCTTCAACGAAGTCATAGAAAATAACATCAACTTTTATGGAATACTAAAATAGCTAAAGTAAGGTTCTATTAAGGTAGAAGAAAGGATTTGTATGATATTGGATCGCCAGAAGCCAGAAAAAAAAAAACTAGAATATATATATATAGATATTCTAGTTTATGCATATATATTATGGTTGTGGTTATGTCATCCAGGAAAAAAATCTATTGATTCTTTCTTTCTTCTAACCTTGAAAGTATCGATAGATACTATTGATAAACAAATCTTCGGAATCAAAAAATGAACTTAATTTTTCAAAAATATCATCAGAAAAAAAGAAAATGGGGTTCTTATCTTAATAATCATATTAAGATAAGAACTACGCGTGACCCCCTTTTTTGTTGTCTAATTCGAGGGGGTCCGTGGAGTTTTTAAGTTTTCGTATCTACAACTCAATTCGTCTGATTACTACAGGGATGAGCCCAATCCAGAATATGAACCATAAAAGAAAATACCTATTAAACTAATCACAAGAATACCAGTTACAGTACCTATTATCCAAAGAGGAATCCTTC